TACCCATGCATCGCCCATTGGTTCTATACCCGATTCATAACTAGAAAGTTTCTCTGGTCCTTCGCTAATCGGGGCCAAAACTCCGGAAATTAGAAATGCCAAAATAGGAATAACACTTGATATTATTAGAAATGCCCAGAAAATATCATATTCGTGAAGCAGAAACATAGATGCACTCCTATGAATGTGGAAAATATACCGGATTAGTCGATTCGAATTGGAATTCTGAATGAATTCAGAACTGTTTAGTCGAAATAACAATTCGTTTTAATCGAACCGCCTAGCTTTGTTTGTTTGCTGAGGGTCATGTCTCGTTTCAAGATTCATTGAAATGCATTTTTGTTTTTAGTTTCCTGCTCTGAACGATCCCCGTAAGCGAGCATGTGGTAATGCTTCTATTTCGATGGAGCAATCGACCGGCCATCTACAAACAACAAACAAAAATGAATGAGGAAATTGAAACTATAACTATACAAATTATACAAATACTCAGTTTTTTTGTGAATTTTCAATTCATTTACATTTCAATTAACAATTAGGGCTATACGGACTCGAACCGTAGACCTTCTCGGTAAAACAGATCAAACTTAATATTATCGAAATGATTCGAACTGTTTCAAAGACCCAACATGCATTTTTTTTTGCATTGGGCTCTTTCATCAACTGATATAAATATCAATTAGTCCGCCATATTTTTTCTTGACAGAAAGATAACGAGATGGCTCCACGTGCTCTGATTCATTATTTTGATTCTGATCCAGGAGCAATACCAAAGTGTTTCAAAGAAGAGTTACCTTGACGTAGGTCTGCCTCCGGCCTAGATCAACCTAAGTTAAATGGAGTCTCTATCGCTCTGTCCAAAGAGTCAAATATGAAACTTCATACACCTTAAAGTTCCATAGGACGAAAAGAGATTTTTTTGAGGTCCTTATACTCATTATGCCTAGCATTGAATGGACTGGGTATTCACCTTATCAATTATCAAATCAATGATGGGTTCTATTTGGTGCCTAAATTGGCACACGGATTGACCAACCAAATATTTGTCAGGCTATTGTTCTCTTGTTGCCTCGAATCCATGGAGTAAGACATCGATTTCTCAATAAGAGAAATTCTGTTGATTGCATGATGGACTCCCCTGAAAAACATTGGCGCGCGTGTAAACGAGGTGCTCTACCTAACTGAGCTATAGCCCTTGTGCTTGTTATAAATATTTTAACATGTAGATAATTTCTTGTCAAGATGAATATTCCATGATCCGATATGATAGCTCTCTGATCTGTTTTCTGCCAAGGATTGGTATTGCTTAGAAGTCAGATTCCATCTATAATCCATCGATGTGATGGGTCCCTTTTTGTTTCTCTTTTTGATGATAAATGACCTACTTAACCCAGTGGTTAGAGTATTGCTTTCATACGGCAGGAGTCATTGGTTCAAATCCAATAGTAGGTAGAACTTATTAGATACCATTGACTCCGGTATCTAATAAGTTTTTCTATTCACCTTCCTTTTTTATGGATTTTGGATCTTTTCCATCCTCCCACTACTCGTATTCTATATTAATAATTAATATTAATTCATTTAGTAAATTCATTTTTTTTCGTTGCATCACAGAATCCGCTTATACTGAATTTTATTCAATCGGTAGAATTCAAAAATAGTGTATGTATTAAGATAAACAGAACTTCTTTTGCTTATTTGGACGCACCAACTAGTTAAGAAATTACATTGATAGCCTCTACTCGTGTCCTAGCTCGTCTGAGAGCTAAATTCGCCTCAATTGTTTGTCTCTTGCCTTCAGCTCTACTCAAGTTAGCTTCCGCTATTTCAAGAGTTTGCTGAGCTTCTTGCAGATCAATGTCACTACCCTTCTCCGCATCATTTACTAAAATGGTGATCTCATTATTGCCTATTCTAGCGAAACCGCCCATCAGAGCCATTGTTAACCATTGGTCGTTAAGATAGATTCTCAAAATACCTATATCTACAGCCGTGGCAATAGGGGCGTGATTTGGTAATACACCGATTTGGCCACTATTAGTAGATAAAATGATTTCTTTCACTTCTGAATCCCAAACAATTCGATTAGGAGTCAGTACACAAAGATTTAAGGTCATTTCTTCAAGTTGCTCTCCACTTCTAAGTTCATAGCCTTCGCGGTAGCTTCATCGATGTTACCCACCAAATAAAAGGCCTGCTCAGGAAGACCATCTAATTCTCCGGAAAGGATCAGTTGAAACCCCCTAATTGTTTCTGTTAAACCAACATATTTCCCTGGAGAACCAGTAAATACTTCTGCTACGAAGAAGGGTTGTGATAAGAAACGCTCAATTTTTCGTGCTCTTGCTACGGTTAAACGATCATCTTCGGATAATTCGTCCAATCCAAGGATAGCTATAATGTCCTGAAGTTCTTTGTAACGTTGTGAAGTTTGCTTAACTCTTTGCGCAGTTTCATAATGTTCCTCACCAACGATCCGAGGTTGGAGCATAGTTGACGT